AATCAAGTGTTTGATGACTGAACCTTGAATTTGATTGGACACCCTGGTAGGAATAGGAAATTGAATTCAATTCCAATACTTGTGGCAAGGACGGAAGATCCTTTATACACATACACGCTATATGGCGGACTCACAAGAATCTAGGAATGCTCGGGTATCCAATCAATATTCAATTGGATGAATAATTCAAAGTTAATTTGAATTGAAATTGGAGTATCGGTAAAAGGTACAAATTTGGTTAAGTAGGCATTTAGATAGTGATTGTTCTTTTTCCTTCTGAGGATTAAGAAAAAATAGACCTTAGTATTACTACATGTTCCATTAGTAACATCCCTTCGAGAGGTTAATACGTATTTTGTTTTGCTTTTGTTTTCTCTTTCAGGATTCGAAATGATATAGTGATATAGGAATCCCTTTCTACAATGGGTGGGTTTATTTGATTGGTTTAGCAAGAGTTTTCGATCAGAATACCCTTTTTTGACTATGTTCTATCGATTCGACTATACTATTAGTAGTGAGTAACAATAGAATAATTCCTTGATAGTTATAGAGATAAGGGGGCATAATTCACATGGATATAGTAAGTCTTGCTTGGGCTGGTTTAATGGTAGTCTTTACATTTTCCCTATCACTTGTAGTGTGGGGAAGAAGTGGACTATAAGGGTATTACTAATTGAATTGAGGAATCATGCTATATTAATTGTTTTCTAGATCGTTCTGCAACGCGTTTTGAACTCTAAAGAGAATCCAAGGATCTTCATTTTAAATTCCATTATATTCGAATGAAGTAATGTATTCTCTGAATCATACTCTTTCTCTCAAAGAGATATTTCACTGCTTCCTTTCTTTGTATTTTGAAATGGATCTCTATGATAGGAACTTTTTTCCAACAAAATTCTTCCGAATTTCAATCAACGAACTCTTAGCAGGCTTAGAGACGGATACGTAGGACGGCCGGACCCCCCTTTTTTTATTATTCTTTTTTCTTGAGTTGTTTCTCTCTTTTATCTAAATCTAATTATCTTATAGAAATTCGATAGAAATTCGATTTATGCTTTATCGAATCACATTTCATAGCACGGTTGAGGCGGTACCGTTAAAAATCGTGAGGCTTACTCTTCCTTTTCAAAATCCGAGAAGTGCTCGCGAAACTACTCAATCAATTGAAAGTTTGCTAATGATTTTATTACTATACACCCCTATGGTTTTTACTTCATTGATGGGATTCCTTTCTTTTGATAGATACCTGGATTCCTAATTCCTAGTTAAAATGATATAAAAATATAGTCATTAGAACCCTAAGACATAAGAAGAAAATGATTCTTTCAGATTGATCAAAACAAAAAAATATATCAAATAGATAGACTGGGATGATATAGCAACTCCATGTGTGGAATTGCTATCCACATATGCATACACGAAGATAATATGTTTAATCCTCAGTTAGATTAAACTCTCTATTTATTAGAGAGTACAGCTTTACACATTGTAGAACTTTATACCTTTCTACACTAAAATGATACTAATATGTAGATCGTATGGTAGAAAGATTCATCTATTTCTTTCTACTATACGATTTATATACTGGATACTGGGAATTGTAGTCGTCTTATTTCATTTAAGGTTTAAGATGCGAAATTTTTTTCAGTTTATTTCGTGAATTCTTGAATTAAAAAAAGTTTACTCCGTTTAATTCAAATTAATTAATTATTTTGACTGACTGTTTTTACATAAATGATAAGTAAAAAGGCGGTAGGAACTAGAATGAATAGTGCAGTAGCAATAAATGCAAGAATATTTACTTCCATAATCGAAAATCAAATTTTCACAATAACCCGGGATTTAATCCCATTTTAATCCCATAGAGATGACAAGTCCTTCTCCTTTCAATTCAATGGATGAATTACCTCTCGATGGTTTTGAATCGGATCAATATTATGAATAACAATAGCTGAACTCTGAAATGAATTCGTCGTCAAAAATGGAATAGTATAACATAGGAAGTTCGTTTAATCATACTGAATCCCAACTTGGATTCCCGATCAAAAAAAAGCCCTTTATTTATCATTTATTTCTATTCTTTTTTTTTTGTATTACCTTACATCTCCCGTGTATAATTATCTGATGAAGTATCATATTATCACCTTTCCAATTCCATTATTCACGCAGTTCCAACCTCAACTAAGAAAAAACTACTTCCGTAGATTATTAACACTGGGAATCTATATCAAAAACTCAGTGTGCAATTTGAAAGAAATCCATTTTTTGATTCAATTACTAATTGAGGTTCTAAAAAAAAGGAACCAAAAAGAGAGATTTTTATATTTAAATCTAAAAAAAGCATTCTATCCCATTCTATCCGCGGAATTTTTTGACATCCCTTTTTATTGGGAATTCCATTTGTTTTGTGTCTGTCTGTCCCCTTCAAAAAAAAAAGAGTACTCTATTGCATTCCATGGATCTGGAACAGTCGATAAAATATATCTCGTCTTTCTTGAAATGCTTACTGCAGTGCTAGCACTAATTGGACTAACCCACCAACATATTCTTTTCTTGTACGAAAAGGGAAGAAAAAAAAAAGAAGTATCCCTCCTTGTTTTGGGAATGAAACTCTCCAACCCGTTTCCCGTTCATTGTTTTGAAAGGATTGATTAATGTATTTAGTCGATCTGACGGGACTGACGGGGCTCGAACCCGCAGCTTCCGCCTTGACAGGGCGGTGCTCTGACCAATTGAACTACAATCCCCGGGAAATAAATAGGCGATCTAGCGGAAATTTTTATTCTTCTTTATCTCCGTATCGAGTATTTTTTTTTGTAAGGGGGGGGTTATACCCTCTCATGGTAGATTGTCAAATTATTGGGCCGAGCTGGATTTGAACCAGCGTAGACATATTGCCAACGAATTTACAGTCCGTCCCCATTAACCGCTCGGGCATCGACCCACAAAGAATCACTTTTAGGCTTAGTGGTAATAATCCATGATCAACTTCCTTTCGTAGTATACCCTACCCCCAGGGGAAGTCGAATCCCCGCTGCCTCCTTGAAAGAGAGATGTCCTGAACCACTAGACGATGGGGGCTACTTGTATAACCGTTATCATACTATGATCATAGTATAAATATTTTTTTTGTCAATATAGTGGAATGCTGTGATTAAATAATCATGGAATGTTATGATTAAATACAAGGGATTTTTCACCTTTCCTAATTGTAGAGAATTTTTTGGTTTGTGATTCATATTCCTGAATCATTCATTAGAATCGATATTCCCCACTCTATTCTATATAAAAAGATATACCATTTCGTCTAATAGAAATAGAAAAAAACCAAAGGAAGGTTTTTTTAGGGAGTCCTTGGTACAACGGGGGGTTAAGTTCTATTTACTTCGCTTTCATTCTTTCATTCATTGATTCATTCAATGTTAAGATGAGATATTCTTATCTCAAAGACATTCACAAACGCTATATTTAGTAAGCATGATTAATAAGCATGATTAAGAAATTATCAAAATTTTTGAGTTCGGGGGACAGTATAAGTATAATCTCTTCATTCTAGTATTTGATTAAATATCATTAAATTTTGGTCGGTGTAGATGCAAGTGAACTTTATTCTCGATTAAGTCAATCAAAATAAAGTAATGCGCTTTGATCTTGAAACAATGCATTGGATTTTATCCCAGATTTGCTAGGTAAATCTATTTTATTATATTCAAGATTTTCTTATCCAAGACTATTATTCAAGAATAAGACACTAGCAACCAAGAGTCTACTGCTGCTGTCTGTACCTCTGTATATATATATTCTGTATATGATATGTATGTAATATAATATGTACGTATAAATAGATTATCGACATAGCGATCCATTCAGGAATTCAATGAAATAAGCCCCTTTAACTCAGTGGTAGAGTAACGCCATGGTAAGGCGTAAGTCATCGGTTCAAATCCGATAAGGGGCTTTGGGTTTTTCATAAAATTACAGCCGTAGTATTTCTATTCTCCCTTCAAACAGAAAAAAATATTTCTAGTAAAAAGTCACTAAGGACACAATACATTGCTCCATTACATTATTATTATACTGAGTTAGAGTTGGCGTATAATAATTAGCAAGTTAAACGCTTGTTCAATCAATTTGAATTATTATGAATAATGATAAGTTACCTCTTGAATGAACAAACTACATAGTCCTCTTTTGCAGTGTATCAATCAAATCCACGGGAAAGAGTAGAAAGGAAAATAAGAAAAAGTAAGTGGACCTGACCCGTTGAATCATGACTATACCTGCTATTCTGATATAAAAATTCGATAGAGATGAAATTGGAACCGTTGATCCTTTTTTTTTTTCATTTCTTTGACTCCGCAAGAATTTATGGATATTTCCCATTCAATCTTCTTTTTCCTATATTTCTATATTTTATGTATATAGATAGAGTAGGAAGAAATTGTTATTCCGTTCCTAAAAAGAGAATGCTTTCTTTAAAGCCACAACAAAAGAGCCGCTGCTACTAGCTCTCTTTGATTACAGATCAATATTACTTTCTAGTGATATTAAGTCTATTTAGATGTGTATCTATCAGATCATGGATTCTTGTACCAAAAATTTTGTATCCGATATTTTGGTTCTGACAGTGAGGCAGAGAATGGATACGAGGGGGAGACTCTCTTTTACAGTCTCCTAGTTCTTTTTTTTTAATTTAAGAAAAAGAAAAGGGGCGAAGTTCCTATTTTTTCTTTTTCACAGGAGTCTTCGATTTAGCTTAAGGAAGGGGAGATAGAACGGACAAAGAAAACACTAAAGAAAATAAAAAAAGAAAGAAATAGAATACTGTAATGTAATTTAGTATACATAGAAATTAGAAGAGTCTAGAAATATCTTTTTTTATCATTTATCAATCTGGTGAAAAAGTAATGGAGCGGGACGGTTTAGGTCTGAGGGTCGATTAGTAGTGGTATACGGAGTCGATTGTTTCTCGAACAGTTCTTTCAAAAGATATTCATCTA